ATATGAGTAACTTCATCTAGATTTATGAGTAACTTCATCTAGATTTGTTCATCATACAAAAGAAAAGACCTATTTTTAACAAATTTCCTTTCTTCATTCTGTCTTCCTTTTTTCTGAACTTCTTTTTTATTTTAATCTCTGGATAAAAGAGAAACTATTAGTAAGATAATAAACCTAGTTTTACGCTTTCACATCAAAGTGAGATATACTACTTCATTTTTCTTTCGTTTAATGCCTATTGGTGTTCCACAAGTAACTTTTCAAAATCCTGGAGACGAAGATGAATCATGGGTTGACCTATAGTGCGACTTGTCCGATCTATTTGGAAATATGGTATTTACCCGTTCTCTTCCCCGATTGAGATATCCTCTCTTTCGCCCAAGAAAATTTGATTGAATCATCCAAAATTTGGAGCGTGAAATGGAAATGCAACGAAAAAAATTAGAATAAAATTAAATCTATTTTCTAGGGGATATACAGATTAATATTAGCAATTAGACTAATTTATGGTTGCTTTGGTTCGAACAATAAAATGAAATATCCAGGCTCCGTTTATAAAAAACCAATTCGTAATATATCTATGATTTTTAGTTAATATCATATTTGATTCTATTTATTATAGAATCTTCTGTTTATAATAGAAACAGAAGTGATCTCAACCTGTTAATAAATAATAAATGGATTCATGTGATGAATGCATTGAATAATTAATATTTGGTGGAAGACACGAAATCAATTTTCATTGAAAAAAAAGAAGTTGTAGCAAAAAGTTGTAGTATTCGGATATTTGGCCTATATATGTAAATCAAAACCGGTCAGATCTTTACTCGGAGTAGAGCAAAAACCTAAAAGAATTCAAGAAGACCATCCAGGAACAAGAAAATTACATCGTGATTGGAATTGAATTCCGATGAAAGAATACATCAATGATAAGTTAGTCCGAAAGGTTTAGTGAATTCTTTTTTTTTAATAAAAAAAAGCTAGAATCTACACATTGATTCTTTTTTTTTCGCGATGTGTATTGAACCGTATGCATTAAAAGATGCATGTACGGTTCCGAGGGAATACAATTTTATCCCACTCAACCGACTTTATCGAGAAAGAATCCTTTTTTTAGGACAAGAAGTGGATAGCGAGGTCTCGAATCAACTTATTGGTCTTATGGTATATCTTAGTATAGAGGAAGATACCAAGGATTTGTATTTGTTTATAAACTCTCCCGGCGGATGGGTAATACCTGGATTAGGTATTTATGATACTATGCAATTTGTGCAACCAGACGTACAAACAATATGCATAGGATTAGCCGCTTCAATGGGATCTTTTCTTCTGGTCGGAGGAGAAATTACCAAACGTCTAGCATTCCCTCACGCTTGGCGCCAATGAGTTTTTTAGTAGATTTGCGATAAAAAATAAAAGAAGACAAGACTATGCCTTCGCGATATATGAAATATAAATATTAAGTAATAATAGCATGGCATTTCGAATTCGATATGAAATTTTTTTTTCAAAAACGTTAACTTATGTATCGAAAAAGTAGTATGAGGCAAAAGATATTTCTTATTTTATCTGATATATCAGGAGACCTATTTCAGCGTCACAAACTTTTTTGTTTTCACACCGAAAAACTCTTAACAATATATATATTATTCTGAATTCTGTAACTGAATTCTGTAAAGAATACGAAAAAAAAGAAATTTTGGGATTGCTAAATAACAGAGGAAATAAATATAAATATATAAAGCAACGGAACCATCGTAGTATTTTTTTAACTACTCCAAAAAGAAGGGTGGTTATTGGATCATTTACCTATGTGAATATGATAGACCTTATCAATTTATTTTATATTGTTAAGAGGTAAAAAAAAGGAATAAAAGTGAATTCCATTGTAGAGCCGTATGCAATGTGGAAAAGAAGCCTGTACGGTTGTTCAATTTTCTCTTTTTTATATCTTATTATTATTATAGTAATATTATTCTTTCGAGATAGAATACTAATTTATTCTGTTATTTCATCAGGGTAATGATCCATCAACCCTCTAGTTCTTTTTATCGGACAGCGATGGGAAATTTTATCCTGGAAGTGGAAGAACTACTGAAGCTGCGTGAAACCCTCACAAAGGTTTATGCACAAAGAACGGGCAAATCCTTATGGGTTGTTTCCGAAGACATGGAACGAGATGTTTTTATGTCAGCAACAGAAGCCCAAGCTTATGGGCTTATTGATCTTGTAGCGGTTGAATAAAAAAAAGTAAGAGCGATTTTACGTAAGTATGTTATTTGATTTTTTATCTTCTTATCGGGGTTAATACACTATTCTAAATATTCTATAACTACATTAAAAAAAAAGTATTCATAATTATCCGGTTAGGATCGATCTAAACCATCCCATTATGTAGATGATTCAATATGCCAACTATTAAACAACTTATTAGAAACACACGCCAGCCAATAAAAAATGTCACGAAATCCCCCGCTCTTGGGGGATGTCCTCAGCGACGAGGAACATGTACTAGGGTGTATGTGCGACGCGTTCAGATCATGGACTGGTCCAAAAGAATTGATCCAATATAAGTGATCAGTAACAGTGAGATAGGATCGAATATAAGAATACCATTTACTAGACGAAAAATTAAAATATTTAAAAAGGATCTATCATATCCTTCTATTGTGGTATCAAATTAATTTATGGTTGACATTGGTACAAATCCAATTACTTACACCTCTAATTTGAGATGATAAAGAATTCCCATTGATAGAAAATAGTATTCATTAAGCAGGGAAATGCTATTTAAAAAGAAGAAAAATTATACCCTTAACTCTTGACTCCTGCAAGAACGGACTAACAAGGTCAGCTACTCAGCAAATACTCAGCAAATCTTCATAATTAAATAAAATACCGTTACTTTATAGGTGGATCTCCTTGTGAAAGACCTATTACTTGATAATAATGGGTAGAGCCAAAGAGTGTGAACTGTACAAGTTAACAATAGTATTGATTAAATGAAATTAGGGAGGAGGCTCCGGTGGATAGAGAGGACCTCGCCGTTAAGAAGCAACCATAGAAACGAAGGAAACCACTAGACTTATTTCTATTTATTACTGTTTTATTTATTATGTTTTTTGATACCTAGTATCAATACAAGTTCTTATTTCGAGGTGAGAAGCCTAGAAAAAAAGCGTGGCCAGGAAGGTTAGAGTAGCAAAGGCCGTTGGAATTTTTATTTTATACACTGGAAGAATCCGTTTTGTTATTAATAGACTAGGAAAGTTAAAGGAAATAACTGAAATAAAAGAAATTAATTAGTTATTCATCAAAATTTCATTTATTCAATGACTAGAATTAAACGAGGATATATAGCTCGAAGACGTAGAACCAAAATTCGTTTATTTGCATCAAGTTTTCAAGGGGCTCATTCAAGACTTTCTCGTACTATTGCTCAACAGAAAATAAGAGCTTTGGTTTCGGCTCATCAAGATAGAGGTAGACAAAAAAGAGAGTTTCGGCGTTTGTGGATTACTCGCATAAATGCAGTAATTCGAGCCGATAAACTATACTATAGTTATAGTCGATTAATACATAAGCTGTACCACGGACAGTTGCTTCTTAATCGTAAAATACTTGCACAAATAGCTATATTAAATAGGAATTGTCTTTATATGATTTGCAATGAGACTTTAAAATAAGATAAAGAGGTTGCAAGCAACCCGGGTAATGTTTTAAACGAAGTTACCTGTTGAGTTAATTTGAGAAGGTATAGTAGAAATTAGTATGATAAAATAGGATATAATATGATCATGATAACGTCGTCACACTGAACAAACATGTTCAATAAAAAAAGATTTATTCCCAAACTAGTTTTTTTCTTACGACACAACAATAAAATCTTTTCTTTTCATTTTTTGAATAAAATGTCAATTCGTATTTTTAGTCGGATTGAAGTTTTATTTGGATTCAATTGAAGAGCAAGCCCATTTCTTTTTAATTCTAAGGCCTGTAGTTCTAGGAGTCGCCTCGTTTCTTTCAAATTCTTTCTCATTATTAAGAAAAGGTAACAAAGATAAAATACGAGCTTGTTTTATAGCAATAGTAATTAATCGTTGTTGTTTTAAGGTCAATCTATTCACTCGCCTAGATAATATTTTTCCTTGTTCACTAATAAATCGACTAATTAAACTCATATTTCTATAATCAATCCGATCCCCCGATACAATCGGGGGCAAACGCCTACGAAAAGATCGCTTAGATTTAAGAAAGAGCCGTTTAGATTTATCCATGGTTTTTTTATTCCTTGTTCTGAAAATCCTAATTCTATTTTGATCGTATCAGAAATGATTTCGAATAAAAAAAAGGGATTTCTTTATTTTGTTTATTTTATATTTAACTAAATATAGGATCTGTTATATATAATTTTTGTTCTATATTTAATAGTAATATCTAATAATTATTAGATATAATATGTGTTTTTTCATTTTTCTTGGAAAACAAGACGGACACGTGAGCGGTCGGTTAGACCTAGTTCTTTATCTCCCCATGAATCGTATGTTTGTAACAAGAGGTACAGAATTTTTTCAATTCCAATCGACTAGGCGTATTATAGCGATTTTTTTGAGTAATATATTGGGAAATGCCCATTGAGTCCTTATTAACGCGGTTTCGAACACAACGGGTACATTCCAAAATAATCGTTACTCGGGCATCTTTACCCCTGGCCATGAACCTCAACCTCCTTTGTGTTTTTGATTGACAAAACTGGTCTATTTTTCCATTTTCCGATCCTAAGCGGATAAAAAAGAAAGGAAAGAAAAAAATAGAAATTGCTAAATTGAAATTCAATTATGAAAGATTTCGTTGCAATATCTCAATATAGTAATAATAAGTAATATAATGATTTCTAACTCTATACTTATAATTGCTGTACAATATTGAATTTTTCATTCAATTATCTTGTATGATATTGTTGTCACAACTATTCCATTTTCCGTCTCACGCTATTAGTAATTAATTCCATTTTGGTCCCGGAACCCCAAGTTCGTAGTTTCGCTAGGGCGAATCCGGTTTTATTCTTTTCTAATTTATTTTCATCATAAAAAAATAAGAGTAAGTGAGTGGGTTAGGCACAGATTTTTGATTGTAGCTCTAAGCGCCTCACTTACTATAATGAAAAAAAGGGGAATATTAATGCATCTGGAAATAAACGATTGATCTCTATCAATAAACCTGCTAAAGAACCAAACCATAGAGTACTTACTACCGGTGCCACGGAAAGATATGTTTTTAAATCTCGCATTGAAAATCCTCCTGCTTTTTTTTTTTAATTTTATTCTAATTTGTAATACCTAATAGTATTACATATATGACCAGATGTGTATATGTAGTTAATGGCTGACACTTGTATTTCTACGCAGAATCCCTAATGCAGATTGAAATATACAACAATTCAGTAAATATTCCTTTTCTAAATTCTAAAAAAAAATACGTCCCGTTCTCTCTGAGAATTTCTGAAAAATATTCATTTTTTTTACGGTTTCATATTTCTTCATTACGTATCGAATATAAGTCTATTATTATATGATATGAGACTAAAAAAAAAAGAAGAACTGATAAGTTAGTATATCAATAAAAGAAATAAAGATGTGGAAAAGAAGACAGGGATTCTCTACAATGACATTGTATACTAATTGAAAGGGATGTAGCGCAGCTCGGTAGCGCGTTTGTTTTGGGTACAAAATGTCACGGGTTCAAATCCTGTCATCCCTACCTATTACTTATCTTATGAGAAGTAACAAGGGGTCAATTGATATTGATTAAAATTGAATATGCATAAGCAATCTTTAATTTTATTATTTATGCTAGTATCTATATCCAACACAGGTTGGGTAACAAACTATTTATTGTGATAATAAAGCGCTCTTAGTTCAGTTCGGTAGAACGTGGGTCTCCAAAACCCAATGTCGTAGGTTCAAATCCTACAGAGCGTGATTCTATTATCCTTATTTGTTAGGTTGAAAATAAAACGGAAATCATTGAACAGCAATTTGAATTTGACCTCCTGTTTGCTTTAATCTTTTAATCTACGGGAGGTCAATAAAAAAAAAGAAATGTTAATTAATCAAAGGTCCAATTGATCACCACGTCTGTATTGTAAATATGCAGTTACGAATAATCCAGCCAAAGTAATAGGAATTAGCCCCAAGACGATTCCAAATAGAAAAACTTCAATCATTTCAATTTCTTTGAAAGGTGAAAAGAGAGGTAATATTTATCCTTAGAATATGTCAACTATAACAGAAGGGTTTTGTTATAAATTGTTCATTCAATTAATTTCAAATAAGTCGTATCTTGTTCAGAGCGATAAAAAGAGCTGAGGTTATAGTCAAAGCTGCTAGTAGAAAACCGAAATAACTCGTTATAGTAAGCATGAAGAGACTAAACGAAATATGTTCTTTTTATACATATGTTTATAAAGCACTTCCCTCAATTTCAATTTTGAAAAGAAACGATAGGGGATAAACAAAAACCCCAATTAAAAGTTTTTGATTCATCAATTATTATAATTATAGGCGGCCGGCTTAACAAAAATAGAGTAACATAGTTAAGAAATCAATTCATCATTTGTGACATCTACCCATCTCTAAATTTCGAATCAACAGATTCATTGAGCAACTTTTGAGTTGAATAAACTAATAATCAGCATCGAGTATATATTACTACTAATATATAGTATTATATATAGAAAATTTTTAATATAATTTCAACTAATTATAAAAAAGTAATAATAGCTGTTTTAGAATTTCATTAAAAAACGAAACTTTCTTTTTATCAATATGGGATAAAATAAAAAAAACATTTCTTTATATTTGGATATTTTTTTTATTGTATTGACAAATTCTTTTTTTTTTACTTATTTTTGTCATTCCATATTAAAATTATTAAAATTAAAAAGCCAAGCCTTCGAATTAGGTCATGAAAGAACCTTTCCTTTGGATCTAATATAACAATGCGTAGGTTACTGATTTTTATTTATTCGTTGTTCTCTTTCTTTCCTTGAATATTGTCCATAGTATTTTTACCTGATCCTCAGTTTCTATCCCGAAGCTAATAATAGAGAAAACTTTTAAATTATTTTATTTTAAGTACTACTGCAAATACTGCCGAAAGTTTAAGAATTCTCTTTTTAGAAATTGTTTATTGACCGGTACACATTCTATAGATACAAGCAACAAGAAAATCAAAAATAAATTCGTAAGACTCCATTTCAAGACTGATTGTGAAATTTCGTTGCTGTGTCAGAAGAAGGATAGCTATACTGATTCGGTATACTCTAAAGAAACCCTTGGTACATTATTGACGATCTCACAAAGATTCTATTTCATTAAATGAAAATTGAATGATTTCATCTTTTACAGAGTCGATCCCCTTTTGACTGTACAAGAATATGCGGAGCTTAACATGTCTGGAAGCACAGGAGAACGTTCTTTTGCCGATATTATTACCAGT